CCTTATATCTCGTATTAACAATCGAAAGATGGTCGAAAGAAAAAATCTCTATTTGATGGGGCTTCTTCCTATACCTATGAATTCCATTGGACCCAGAAATGAGACATTGGAAGAATCTTTTTGGTCTTCCAATAGAAATAGGTTGATTGTTTCGCTCCTGTATCTTCCAAAAGGGAAAAAGATTTCTGAGAGTTGTTTCATGGGTCCGCAAGAGAGTACTTGGGTTCTCCCAATAAAGAAAAAGTGTATCATGCCTGAATCTAACCGGGGTTCGCGGTGGTGGAGGAACCGGATCGGAAAAAAGAGGGATTCTAGTTGTCAGATATCTAATGAAACCATAGCTGGAATTGAGATCTCATTCAAAGAGAAAGATAGCAAATATCTGGAGTTTCATTTTTTATCCTATACGGATGATCCGATCCGCAAGGACCATGATTGGGAATTGTTTGATCGTCTTTCTCCGAGGAAGAAACGAAACATAATCAACTTGAATTCGGGACAGCTATTCGAAATCTTAGGGAAAGACTTGATTTCTTATCTCATGTCTGCTTTTCGTGAAAAAAGACCAATTGAGGGGGAGAGTTTCTTCAAACAACAAGGAGCTGGGGCAACTATGCAATCCAATGATATTGAGCATGTTTCCCATCTCTTCTCGAGAAACAAGTGGGGTATTTCTTTGCAAAATTGTGCTCAATTTCATATGTGGCAATTCCGCCAAGATCTCTTCGTTAGTTGGGGGAAGAATCAGCACGAATCGGATTTTTTGAGGAACGTCTCGAGAGAGAATTGGATTTGGTTAGACAATGTGTGGTTGGTAAACAAGGATCGGTTTTTTAGCAAGGTACGGAATGTATTGTCAAATATTCAATATGATTCCACAAGATCTATTTTCGTTCAAGTAACGGATTCTAGCCAATGGAAAGGATCTTCTTCTGATCAATCCAGAGATCATTTCGATTCCGTTAGAAATGAGGATTCAGAATATCACACATTGATCGATCAAACAGAGATTCAGCAACTAAAAGAGAGATCGATTCTTTGGGATCCTTCCTTTCTTCAAATGGAACGAACAGAGATAGAATCAGATCGATTCACGGAACCTGAGAAGCGGATGAATAATCATCTGCTTCCGGAAGAAATCGAAGAATTTCTTGGGAATCCTACAAGATCAATTCGTTCTTTTTTCTCTGACAGATGGTCAGAACTTCATCTGGGTTCGAATCCTACTGAGAGGTCCACTAGAGATCAGAAATTGTTGAAGAAAAAACAAGATGTTTCTTTTGTCCCTTCCAGGCGAGCGGAAAATAAAGAAATGGTTGATATATTCAAGATAATTACGTATTTACAAAATACCGTCTCAATTCATCCTTCGGAACCATATCACATCCCGGATCTGGTTCCAAAGGATGAACCGGATATGGACAGTTCCAATAAGATTTCATTCTTGAACAAAAATCCATTTTTTGATTTCTTTCATCTATTCCATGACCGGAACAAAGGGGGATACGCGTTACGCCACGATTTTTTTGAATCAGAAGAGAGATTCCCAGAAATGGCGGATCTATTCACTCTATCAATAACCGAGCCGGATCTGGTGTATCATAGGGTATTTGCCTTTTCTATTGATTCCTACGGGTTGGATCAAAAAAAATTATTGAATGAGGTATTCAACTCCAGAGATGAATCGAAAAAGAAATCCTTATTGGTTCTACCTCCTCTTTTTTATGAGGAGAATGAATCTTTTTCTCGAAGGATCATAAAAAAATCGGTCCGGATCTACTGCGGGAATGATTTGGAAGATCCCAAACTAAAAACAGCGGTATTTGCTAGCAACAACATAATGGAGGCAGTCAATCAATATAGATTGATCCGAAATCTGATTCAAATCCAATATAGCACCTATGGGTACATAAGAAATGTATCGAATCGATTCTTTTTAATGAATAGATCCGATCGTAACTTCGAATATGGAATTCAAAGGGATCAAATAGGAAATGATACTCTGAATCATATAACTATAATGAAATATACGATCAACCAACATTTATCAAATTTGAAAAAGAGTCAGAAGAAATGGTTTGATCCTCTTATTTCTCGAACTGAGAGATCCATGAATCGGGATCCTGATGCATATAGATACAAATGGTCCAATGGGAGCAAGAATTTCCAGGAACATTTGGAACATTTCGTTTCTGAACAGAAGAATCCTTTTCAAGTAGTGCAAGTAGTGTTCGATCGATTACGTATTAATCAATATTCGATTGATTGGTCCGAGGCTATCGACAAAGAAGATTTGTCTAAGACACTTCGTTTCTTTTTGTCCAAGTCACTTCTCTTTTTGTCCAAGTCACTTCCCTTTTTGTCCAAGTTACTTCCCTTTTTCTTTGTGAGTATCGGGAATATCCCCATTCATAGGTCCGAGATCCACATCTATGAATTGAAAGGTCCGAATGATCAACTCTGCAATCAGTTGTTAGAATCCATAGGTGTTCAAATCGTT